GCCATCGTAGCTTAAATCTTAAAGCATAACACTGAAGATGTTATTATGAACCCTAGAAAGTTCCGAAAGCACAAAGGCTTGGTCCTAGCTTTACTATTATTTACAACCAAACTTACACATGCAAGCATCCGCACCCCCGTGAGAATGCCCTTAACCCTCTTATGAGATCAAGGAGCTGGTATCAGGCACATAAAATTGCCCATAACACCTTGCTTAGCCACACCCCCAAGGGAACTTCAGCAGTGATAAATATTAAGCCATAAGTGTAAACTTGACTTAGTTAAGGTTTTTAGAGCCGGTAAAACTCGTGCCAGCCACCGCGGTTATACGAGAGGCTCAAGATAATAGAAGTCGGCGTAAAGAGTGGTTAAGTATTAAAAAACTAAAGTTAAATATCTTCCAAGCTGTTATACGCATCCGAAGACATGAAATTCATTTACGAAAGTGACTTTACAAAACTGAACCCACGAAAGCTATGAAACAAACTGGGATTAGATACCCCACTATGCATAGCCTTAAACTAAAGTATAGTAATTACAACATACTCGCCCGGGTACTACGAGCACTAGCTTAAAACCCAAAGGACTTGGCGGTGCTTTACACCCACCTAGAGGAGCCTGTTCTATAACTGATAACCCCCGTTAAACCTCACCCTATTTTGCTTAATCAATTTATATACCGCCGTCGTCAGCTTACCTTGTGAAAGAACAATAGTGAGCAAAACTAGTTATAACCCAAAACGTCAGGTCGAGGTGTAGTTTATAATAGGGAAAGAAATGGGCTACACTCATTTACTAATGAATACGGATGGTATATTGAAACATAAACCTAAAGGAGGATTTAGCAGTAAGAAGAAAATAGAGTGTTCATCTGAAATCGGCTCTAAAGCGCGCACACACCGCCCGTCACTCTCCCCAACAACAAATTTACAATTAATTAAAACCAAAATAAAATACAAGGGGAGGCAAGTCGTAACATGGTAAGTGTACCGGAAGGTGTGCTTGGAATACCAGAGCATAGCTAAAGTAGTTAAAGCATCTCACTTACACCGAGAAGTTGTTCTTGCAAATAGAACTGCCCTGATACTCAAATGCTAGCTCAAACACTAAATTCAAATAAAAATTAAAAATAACCCCTAATACCCCAAAAAACTACATTAAAACATTTTATAACCCAAGTAAGGGAGACTGAAAAGGAATAATGAAGCTATAAAATCAGTACCGCAAGGGAAAGCTGAAAAAGAAATTAAACAAATATTTAAGTTAATAATAGCAAAGATTAAATCTTGTACCTTTTGCATCATGGTTTAACAAGATAATTCAAGCAAAGAGATCTTCAGTTTGTTACCCCGAAACTAAGCGAGCTACTCCGAGACAGTCAGAACAAATGGACAAACCCGTACCTGTGGCAAAAGGTTGGGGTGAGCTCTGAGTAGAGGTGATAAACCAAACGAGCTTAGTTATAGCTGGTTGCCTGAGAAATGAATAAAAGTTCAGCCTATTTTACCCCCAAAATCAATTAAAGTATAAACAGCATAGATTTAGTTAATGATAATATAGAGTTAGTCAAAAGGGGTACAGCTCTTTTGACATAGGACACAACCTTGATTATGAGGTTAAAAATCATAAACAACAAAGTACTTACATGCCTTAGTGGGCCTGAAAGCAGCCATCAAAACAGAAAGCGTTAAAGCTCAAGCACTAATAATACTTTTAATTCAGATAAATATTTTTAAACCCATAAATAAATCAGGCCTTTTCATAATACATGAAAGCGATAATGTTAATATGAGTAATAAGAGAAGTAAAAGATTCTCTCCCTTAGCAAAAGTGTGCTTCGGATCGAACTAACACCGAAAATTAATGATCCCTATAATGAGGGAAGTGTTGTAAAAACAAATAACTAGAAAAAACAACAATAAAAATCATCCACCCCACACTGGATTGCTAACCAGGATAAACTAAAAGAGTAAGAAGGAACTCGGCAAACATAAAATATTAGCCTCGCCTGTTTACCAAAAACACCGCCTCTTGCATAATATGAGAATAAGAGGTCCCGCCTGCCCTGTGACCGCAAGTTTAACGGCCGCGGTATTTTGACCGTGCAAAGGTAGCGCAATCACTTGTCTTTTAAATAAAGACCTGTATGAATGGCATAACGAGGGCTAAACTGTCTCCTTACTCCAGTTAATGAAATTGATCTTCCCGTGCAGAAGCGGGAATTAACTCATAAGACGAGAAGACCCTGTGGAGCTTTAGATGAATAGACGAGTTTATTAATAATTAAACCTTGTAAAAGATGATAAATCTATAACCTCATCTTAATATCTTTAGTTGGGGCGACCGCGGAGTAAAACAAAACCTCCGTGAGGATTGAGATGAAAACCTTACACCCAAGAAAGTCATTTCTAAGTACCAAAATATTTGACCAACAGATCCGGCACTGACCGATCAACGAACCTAGTTACCCCAGGGATAACAGCGCAATCCTCTTTAAGAGTCCCTATCGACAAGAGGGTTTACGACCTCGATGTTGGATCAGGACATCCTAATGGTGTAGCCGCTATTAAGGGTTCGTTTGTTCAACGATTAAAGTCCTACGTGATCTGAGTTCAGACCGGAGCAATCCAGGTCAGTTTCTATCTATAATGTGCCCTTCTTCAGTACGAAAGGACCAAGAAGGATGGGCCCATGTTTTAAAACAAGCCCCTTTTTTAACCCTTGAAAAAATATTAAAGGTTAAACAACACAAAACAACCTAGAATATAACTACATGTTAAGATGGCAGAGTCCGGTTATTGCAAAAGACCTAAGCCCTTTGAATAGAGGTTCAAATCCTCTTCTTAACTATGATTACCACAATTATAACACAAATTATTAACCCATTATTATACATCATCCCCGTCTTACTAGCAGTTGCTTTCTTAACCCTTCTAGAACGAAAAGTACTAGGCTATATACAACACCGAAAAGGACCCAATATCGTAGGACCTTTTGGCTTACTACAACCAATCGCAGATGGAGTAAAACTATTTATTAAAGAACCAGTAAAACCATCTACATCTTCACCAATCTTATTTTTAGCTACCCCTATATTAGCACTCACACTTGCCCTTATATTATGAGCCCCACTACCAATACCCTATCCTGTAATTAATGTTAATTTGGGAATACTCTTTATCTTAGCATTATCAAGTCTAGCAGTTTACTCAATCCTAGGATCAGGATGAGCATCCAATTCAAAATATGCATTAATCGGAGCATTACGAGCCGTAGCACAAACCATTTCATATGAGGTAAGCTTAGGATTAATCCTACTAGCACTAATTATCTTCACTGGTAATTTTACACTACAATCATTTGGTGTCACACAAGAAAGCCTATGATTAATCATCCCAGCATGACCTTTAGCAGCAATATGATATATCTCCACACTAGCTGAAACAAACCGAGCACCATTTGATCTAACAGAAGGAGAATCAGAACTTGTTTCGGGTTTTAATGTTGAATATGCAGGAGGACCTTTCGCACTATTCTTCCTTGCAGAATACGCCAATATCTTACTTATAAATACCCTATCAACTATCCTTTTTCTAGGGACATATCATATCCCCTCAATACCAGAACTAATAACAGCAAACCTCATACTAAAAGCAACCATGTTATCAGTATTATTTTTATGAGTTCGAGCCTCCTACCCACGATTTCGATATGATCAACTAATACACCTTATTTGAAAAAATTTCCTACCTTTAACCCTAGCTTTAATTATTTGACATTTATCAACACCTCTAGCATTAGCCGGACTCCCACCACATATATAAAGGAATTATGCCTGAATACTAAAGGACCACTTTGATAGAGTGTATTACGGGGGTTAAAATCCCCCTAATTCCTTAGAAAGAGAGGACTCGAACCCCACTTAAGAGATCAAAACTCTTGGTGCTTCCTACTACACCACTTCCTAAAGTAAAGTCAGCTAAATAAAGCTCTTGGGCCCATACCCCAAAAATGTAGGTTAGAACCCTCCCTTTACTAATGAACCCTTATATTATATCAATTTTTTTACTAGGCTTAGGATTAGGTACTACAATCACATTTATAAGCTCACATTGATTACTAGCATGAATAGGCCTAGAAATTAATACACTCGCAATCATTCCTTTAATAGCACAACATCATCACCCACGGTCTGTAGAAGCTTCCACAAAATACTTCCTTACTCAAGCCACAGCTGCAGCAATAATCCTATTTGCCAGTTCTACTAACGCATGAATTACCGGACAATGAGACATTAATGAATTATCTCACCCAATATCCTCAACCATTATAATACTAGGCCTAGCCTTAAAAATTGGCTTAGCACCTCTCCATACATGATTACCAGAAGTCCTTCAAGGCCTAGATCTTACAACCGGATTAATTATATCCACCTGACAAAAACTAGCTCCATTCTCCCTATTAATACAAATAAACCTAAATAACTCAGTAATAATCACGATAGCAATCATATCAACCATGATTGGAGGTTGAGGAGGTTTAAATCAGACACAGTTACGAAAAATCCTAGCCTACTCATCAATTGCCCACATTGGTTGGATAATTCTTGTCTTACAATTCTCACCATCTCTAACACTTATCACCCTTATAATTTATATCTTTATAACATTATCTATCTTCTGCTTATTTAAAATAAACAAAACAACCTCCATCAATTCACTCGCGATATCCTGATCAAAATCACCTACTATTACCGCACTAAGCCCATTAATCCTCTTATCACTAGGGGGTTTACCACCACTTACAGGCTTTGGCCCAAAATGAATAATCTTATCAGAACTGACAAAACAAGACCTAAATATAATTGCAACAATCACAGCTTTATCTGCTCTACTTAGCCTTTACTTCTACCTACGACTCTCTTATGCTATAACACTAACCCTATCACCCAACACCACCCCCATTACTAATCAATGACGATTTAATACCAAACAACCCACCATTCACTTATCTATCTCAACAATACTATCACTAATATTACTTCCCCTTCTACCTGGTATTATGACTATTATTAACTAAGAGTTTAGGTTAATACAGACCAAAGGCCTTCAAAGCCTTAAGTAGGAGTGAAAATCCCCTAACCCTTGATAAGACTTGCAGGTGACTAACCCACATCTACTGCATGCAAAACAGACACTTTAATTAAGCTAAAGCCTTACTAGATGGGAAGGCCTCGATCCTACAATTTCCTAGTTAACAGCTAGACACTCTAACCAGCGAGCATCCATCTACTTTCCCCCGCCTTGAATAGGCGAAAAGGCGGGGGAAAGCCCCGGCAAAAATTAATTGGCCACTTAAGATTTGCAATCTTATATGTAATACACCTCGGGGCTTGGTATGAAGAGGGCTCAAACCTCTGTATGTGGGATTACAATCCACCGCTTACTCAGCCATCCTACCTGTGACAATCACACGATGATTTTTCTCAACTAATCACAAAGACATCGGCACCCTATACTTAGTATTTGGTGCTTGAGCCGGAATAGTCGGCACTGCACTCAGCCTATTAATTCGAGCAGAACTAAGTCAGCCAGGAGCTTTACTAGGGGATGATCAAATCTATAATGTTATCGTAACTGCCCATGCTTTCGTAATAATTTTTTTTATAGTAATACCAATTATGATCGGAGGTTTTGGTAATTGATTAGTTCCTTTAATAATTGGAGCGCCTGATATAGCCTTCCCTCGGATAAACAATATGAGTTTTTGATTATTACCACCTTCTTTCCTCCTTCTCCTTGCCTCATCAGGAGTAGAAGCCGGTGCAGGAACAGGTTGAACTGTTTACCCCCCATTAGCAGGCAACCTAGCACATGCTGGAGCTTCAGTAGACTTAACAATTTTCTCCCTCCATCTAGCAGGTGTTTCGTCAATCCTCGGAGCTATTAACTTTATTACCACTATTATTAATATAAAACCCCCATCAATTTCACAATATCAAACACCACTGTTTGTATGAGCAGTCTTAGTAACTGCAGTTCTACTCTTACTATCCCTGCCTGTATTAGCAGCTGGTATTACTATACTTTTAACAGATCGGAATTTAAACACAACATTCTTTGACCCTTCTGGAGGAGGAGATCCTATTCTCTATCAACACTTATTCTGATTCTTTGGACATCCTGAAGTATATATTCTCATCCTCCCAGGTTTTGGTATAATCTCGCATATTGTAGCTTATTATTCTGGTAAAAAAGAACCTTTTGGTTATATAGGTATGGTTTGAGCAATAATAGCAATCGGACTTCTAGGATTTATCGTCTGAGCTCACCATATATTTACTGTAGGAATGGATGTAGACACCCGAGCATATTTTACCTCAGCAACAATAATTATTGCCATCCCCACAGGTGTAAAAGTATTTAGCTGACTTGCCACATTACACGGAGGCTCTATTAAATGAGAAACTCCTCTATTATGAGCTTTAGGCTTTATTTTTTTATTCACTGTTGGAGGGTTAACAGGTATTGTGTTAGCAAACTCCTCATTAGATATTGTTTTACATGATACTTATTACGTAGTTGCCCATTTCCATTATGTATTATCAATAGGTGCTGTATTTGCAATTATAGCAGGATTTGTGCACTGGTTCCCCCTATTTACAGGCTACACACTACACAGCTCTTGAACCAAAATTCACTTTGGCGTAATGTTTGCAGGTGTTAACCTAACATTTTTTCCTCAACATTTTTTAGGGTTAGCCGGTATACCCCGACGATACTCTGATTATCCAGATGCATATTCACTATGAAATACTATTTCCTCTATTGGGTCTCTTGTATCCCTAATCGCCGTAATTATATTTTTATTTATTATTTGAGAAGCATTTGCTGCTAAACGAGAAGTCCTTATAGTCGAATTAGCTTCAACAAACATTGAATGGTTACATGGATGTCCCCCACCCTACCACACATTTGAAGAACCTGCTTTTGTTCAAGTACAAACAAATAACTAAACGAGAAAGGAGGGAATTGAACCCCCATTAAATGGTTTCAAGCCACCCACAAAACCGTTCTGTCACTTTCTTTATACAACTAATTAAGATATTAGTAAAATATTATACTGCTTTGTCAAGGCAGAGTTGTTGGTTAAACCCCTACATATCTTTAATAATGGCTTATCCCTCACAACTAGGTTTTCAAGACGCAGCATCACCTGTAATAGAAGAACTACTTCACTTCCACGATCATGCATTAATAATTGTATTCCTGATTAGCACTTTAGTGCTTTATATTATTGTAGCTATAGTCACTACAAAACTAACAAACAAATTCTTATTAGACTCACAAGAAATTGAAATCATCTGGACTATTCTTCCCGCAATTATTCTGATCCTAATCGCACTCCCATCTTTACGAATTTTATACCTGATAGATGAAGTAAACGACCCTCACCTCACAATCAAAGCAGTTGGACATCAATGATACTGAAGTTATGAGTACACTGATTATGAAGACCTAGCCTTTGACTCATACATAATCCCAACCCAAGACCTAGTACCAGGCCAATTCCGATTATTAGAAGCAGATCATCGTATAGTAATCCCAGTTGAATCACCAATTCGAGTATTAGTATCTGCAGAAGACGTACTTCACTCATGAGCAGTACCTTCCCTAGGAGTTAAAATAGATGCGGTGCCAGGACGATTAAACCAAACAGCTTTTATCACATCACGACCAGGAGTGTTTTATGGACAATGTTCAGAAATCTGTGGTGCTAACCACAGCTTTATACCTATTGTAGTAGAAGCAGTACCCTTAGAACAATTTGAAAACTGATCATCACTTATACTTGAAGACGCCTCGTTAAGAAGCTAAATAGGACCTCAGCGTTAGCCTTTTAAGCTAAAAATTGGTGACTCCCAACCACCCTTAGCGACATGCCTCAATTAAATCCCTCACCTTGATTAATAATTCTACTATTTACATGATTAATCTTTATTACTATTATCCCGCCTAAAGTAATAGCACATAAATACCCCAATGAACCAAATGTTCTAAGCACTAAAACATTAGAAACAACCCCTTGAAACTGACAATGACACTAAGCTTCTTCGACCAATTCTCTAGTCCCATATTTTTAGGAATCCCATTAATAGCTTTAGCTATTATACTTCCTTGAATCATATTTCCTACCCCCTCCTCTCGTTGAATCAATAATCGCATACTCACACTACAAAACTGATTTATCAACTTATTTACAAAACAACTTCTCCTCCCTCTAAATACAGCAGGTCATAAATGAGCATTAATTTTTGCATCTTTAATAATTTTCCTAATCTCCCTAAACATATTAGGATTACTTCCCTACACCTTCACCCCTACAACCCAGCTATCACTAAACATAGGACTAGCTGTACCTTTATGACTAGCAACTGTTATTATTGGGATACGAAATCAACCAACACACTCTCTAGGCCATCTACTACCAGAAGGCACACCTGTGCCACTAATCCCTGTACTTATTATTATTGAAACAATTAGCTTATTTATTCGACCTATTGCCCTAGGTGTCCGACTGACAGCAAATTTAACTGCAGGACACTTACTTATCCAACTTATTGCAACAGCAGCATTCGTGCTAATGCCGTTAATACCCACAATTGCATTATTAACAACAGTTTTATTATTCTTACTAACATTATTGGAAGTAGCCGTTGCTATAATCCAAGCCTATGTTTTCGTACTATTATTAAGCCTTTATCTACAAGAAAATGTTTAATGGCCCATCAAGCACATGCGTACCACATAGTAGATCCGAGCCCCTGACCCCTAACAGGTGCAATCGCAGCCCTTTTAATAACTTCAGGGTTAGCTATTTGATTCCACTCTAATTCGACTGTTTTGATAACAATTGGATTAATTTTACTGCTTTTAACAATAATTCAATGATGACGGGATATTATCCGAGAAGGAACATTCCAAGGACATCACACCCCACCAGTTCAAAAGGGGTTACGTTATGGTATAATCCTGTTCATCACCTCAGAAGTTTTCTTCTTCCTAGGATTCTTCTGAGCTTTTTACCACTCTAGCCTAGCTCCAACCCCAGAATTAGGAGGTTGCTGACCCCCCTCTGGAGTAATTACACTTGATCCTTTCGAAGTACCCCTTCTTAACACAGCAGTCCTACTCGCCTCTGGTGTTACAGTAACCTGAGCTCATCATAGTATTATAGAAGGGGAGCGAAAACAAGCTATCCACTCACTTACCTTAACTATTCTTCTAGGGTTTTATTTCACATTCCTTCAAGCAATGGAATATTATGAAGCCCCCTTCACTATTGCTGATGGTGTTTACGGATCAACCTTTTTTGTAGCAACAGGATTCCATGGATTACATGTTATCATTGGATCAACATTCCTAGCAGTTTGCCTAATTCGACAAATTCAATACCATTTTACATCAGAACATCACTTTGGATTTGAAGCCGCCGCATGATACTGACATTTTGTCGATGTTGTATGACTATTCCTTTATGTCTCAATTTATTGATGAGGATCTTATCTTTTTAGTACTAAGAAGTATAAGTGACTTCCAATCACCTGGTCTTGGTTAAAACCCAAGAAAAGATAATGAACTTGTTAATCACAATTCTACTAATTACAACCACCCTTTCTATCTTACTAGCTTTAGTATCATTCTGATTACCCCAAATAAACCCGGATGTGGAAAAACTATCACCTTACGAATGCGGTTTTGACCCATTAGGATCAGCCCGCCTTCCATTTTCACTACGATTTTTTTTAGTAGCAATTCTATTCCTTTTATTTGACTTAGAAATTGCATTACTTCTCCCACTCCCGTGAGGAATACAATTAATATATCCCACCAGCACATTTATATGAGCGTCTTCAGTCGTTGTTTTGCTAACATTAGGCCTCATTTATGAATGAATCCAAGGAGGATTAGAATGAGCTGAATAAACGATTAGTATAATTAAAACATTTGATTTCGGCTCAAAAGCACGTGGTTAAAATCCACGATCGTTTTATGACACCTGTGCACTTTGCTTTCTCAACAACATTTATTTTAGGACTTATAGGATTAACTTTTCACCGAAATCATTTACTCTCAGCCCTTTTATGTTTAGAAGGAATGATATTATCATTATATGTTGCTTTATCCTTATGAACACTTCAATTAAATTCGATTAGCTTCTCCCCCACCCCTATACTAATACTTGCTTTTTCAGCATGTGAAGCAAGTGCTGGGTTAGCCCTGTTAGTAGCAACCTCTCGAACACACGGGACTGATCGCCTTCAAGCCTTAAATATCTTACAATGTTAAAAATCCTTATCCCAACTGTTATATTAATCCCCACAATCTGATTTACCCCTAAAAAATGATTATGACCTTCTACATTAACACATAGTCTTGTTATTGCTTTATTTACTCTAACCTGATTAACTTGACCATCTGAAACCGCTTGATCAAATCTAAATGGGTTAATAGCAACCGATCCACTATCAACCCCCTTATTAATCCTTACATGTTGACTTCTCCCATTAATAATCCTTGCCAGCCAAAACCATACAACTAATGACCCTATTAACCGACAACGAATATATATCTCACTTCTTACATCTTTACAATTATTTCTCATCTTAGCATTTAGTGCTACAGAACTGATCATATTTTATATTATATTTGAAGCCACATTAATTCCAACTTTATTAATTATCACCCGTTGAGGTAATCAAACAGAGCGATTAAATGCAGGGACTTACTTCCTATTTTATACCCTAGCTGGATCCCTCCCCTTACTTGTTGCGCTACTAATACTTCAAAACAAAACAGGCTCCTTATCTATATTAACCCTACAGCACTCCAACCCTTTAAACCTAATCATACTAGGAGATAAATTATGATGAATAGGTTGCCTTATGGCTTTCCTTGTAAAAATACCTCTTTATGGTGTACATCTTTGACTACCCAAAGCTCACGTCGAAGCACCAATTGCAGGATCCATAATCCTTGCCGCAGTGTTATTAAAACTAGGAGGGTATGGTATAATACGCTTAATAAATATTTTAGAACCCTTATCTAAACAGCTAAGCTACCCTTTTATAATCCTAGCCCTGTGGGGAATTATTATAACAGGCTTAATCTGTTTACGACAAAATGATTTAAAATCCCTGATTGCCTACTCCTCAGTTAGTCATATAGGACTAGTTACAACAGGTATCCTTATTCAAACCCCCTGAGGTTTCACTGGAGCACTAGTATTAATAATTGCACATGGATTAACCTCATCAGCACTATTTTGCTTAGCAAACACAAACTATGAACGAACCCATAGCCGAACGATAGTTTTAGCACGAGGCCTACAAATAGTCTTACCCCTAATAGCCATATGATGATTTACTGCTAGCTTAGCAAACATAGCTTTACCCCCTCTACCTAATTTAATAGGAGAATTAATAATCATCTCATCTTTATTTAACTGATCACCCTGAACTTTAACCCTTACAGGCCTTGGAACACTAATTACTGCAGCATACTCACTATATTTATTCCTAACAACCCAACGAGGTCCCTTAACAAATCACCTACTCCATATAGAACCATCACACTCCCGAGAGCATTTAATCATAACACTCCACCTCATCCCACTCACATTACTGATTTTTAAACCTGAGCTATTATGAGGTTGAATCTTCTGTAGATATAGTTCAAAAAGAACATTAGATTGTGATTCTAAAAATAAAGGTTAAAGTCCTCTTATCCACCGAGAGAGGTCCGAAGACAACATAAACTGCTAATTTTTGCCCCTTTGGTTTAACCCCAGAGCTCACTCGAAACTTCTGAAGGATATTAGTTGATCCATTGGTCTTAGGAACCAAAAACCCTTGGTGCAAATCCAAGCAGTAGTTATGCAGTCCACCTCTTTAATAATATCCTCAAGTCTTTTAATTATTTTTGCTTTTTTAACTACACCTCTAATTTCAACAATAACAACCAAACCCCACTCACATAACTGATCTATCATTTGAGTAAAAAATTCAGTTAAAATATCATTCATAATTAGCCTCTTACCCCTTATCTTATTTATTAATGAAGGTTTAGAAACCATTATTACTACCTGATCTTGAATAAACACATCAACCTTCGATATTAGCATCAGTTTTAAATTTGACCTATATTCAGTAATTTTTACCCCCGTAGCCTTATACGTCACATGATCCATTCTAGAATTTGCATCCTGATATATACACTCTGACCCTGTTATAAACCGATTTTTTAAATACCTCCTACTATTTTTAATTGCTATATTAATTTTGGTAACCTCTAATAACATATTTCAATTATTTATCGGATGAGAAGGAGTTGGCATCATATCATTTCTTCTAATCGGATGATGGTATGGACGAGCCGATGCTAACGTAGCTGCTATCCAAGCGGTTGTATACAACCGAGTTGGAGACATCGGACTAATTTTATTTATAGCCTGAATTGCTATAAACCTAAATTCTTGGGAGATAAACCAAATATTTACACTAGCTGAAAATAAAGACCTTACCCTACCACTACTCGGGTTAATCTTAGCAGCAACAGGAAAATCAGCTCAATTCGGACTACACCCATGACTACCCTCAGCTATAGAGGGTCCCACTCCGGTTTCTGCCCTACTACACTCAAGCACAATAGTTGTTGCGGGAATTTTTTTACTAATTCGAATAAGCCCCTTAATGGAAAATAACCCTTTCATCCTAACAACATGCCTCTGCCTCGGAGCATTAACCACTTTATTTACAGCTATTTGTGCTCTAACACAAAACGACATTAAGAAAATTGTAGCATTTTCTACATCTAGTCAACTTGGTTTAATAATAGTTACAATTGGGCTTAATCAACCCCAACTAGCATTTCTTCATATTTGTACCCACGCTTTCTTTAAAGCAATATTATTCTTATGCTCAGGTTCATTAATTCATAGTTTAAACGACGAACAAGACATTCGAAAAATAGGCGGAATACACTTTCTAACCCCTTTCACCTCATCCTCACTAACTCTAGGCAGCCTAGCACTAACAGGAACCCCTTTTCTAGCAGGATTCTTCTCTAAAGATGCTATTATTGAATCAATAAACACCTCTTATTTAAACGCCTGAGCCCTTCTACTAACTCTTATTGCCACCTCATTCACAGCAATCTACAGCCTACGAATTGTTTACTTTGTAACTATAGGTTACCCACGATTTAACCCCTTATCACCAATTAACGAAAACAGTAAACCAGTTATTAATCCAATTAAACGATTAGCTTGAGGAAGTATTATCGCAGGTTTAATTATCACATCAAATATAACACCTATAAAAAACCCAGTTATAACTATACCTTCCTATGCTAAAATAGCCGCTCTAATTGTAACAGTAATCGGATTAATTACAGCCCTAGAAATAGCCCGTAATACATCAAAACAACTAAACATTTACCCCAAACAAACCCCTCACTTATGCTCCAGCATATTAGGATTCTACCCATTAATTACCCACCGTTTACCCACTAAACTAACACTTCAATTAGGACAAAACATTGCCTCACAAACTATTGATATAACGTGACTAGAAAAAATTGGTCCTAAAGCTACATCAACTATAAATCTACCCCTAATTACGACTACAAGTAACGCCCAAAAAGGTATAATCAAAGCCTACCTGATATTATTTATCCTAACCTTTACCCTTGCCATAGCATTATTAATTTAAACCACTCGAAGAGTACCACGGGAAAGACCCCGTGTTAACTCTAACACAACAAATAAAGTTAACAAAAGAACCCAAGCACTAATCACCAACACTCATCCTCCTGAAGAATATATTAAAGCTACTCCAGATATATCTCCTCGAAATATAGACAAACCTGACAACTCATCCACTGGTACTCAAGAACTCTCATACCACCCCCCATAAAAGTAAAATAAAACTAAAATCACTCCTATTAAATATAAAGCCCCATAAACTGCAACAGATCAATTACCCCAACTCTCAGGATATGGTTCGGCAGCTAGAGCGGCAGAATATGCAAAAACAACTAATATTCCTCCTAAATAAATCAAAAATAATACTAATGATAAAAAAGGCCCCCCAAAACTTACCATAACACCACAACCCATACCAGCTACAACCACTAAACCTAAAGCGGCAAAATATGGCGATGGGTTAGAAGCCACCGCAATTAAACCAAAAATTAACCCTATTAATAACAAAAACATCAAATAAGTCATAATTTTTACCAGGATTCTAACCAGGACTAATGGCTTGAAAAACCACCGTTGTAATTCAACTATAAAAACTCAAATGGCCAACCTTCGAAAAACTCACCCCATTCTCAAAATTGCCAACGATGCCCTTGTAGACCTACCTGCACCATCAAATATTTCTGTATGATGAAATTTTGGGTCCTTATTAGGACTATGCTTGGGCGCTCAAATCCTCACAGGATTATTTTTAGCAATGCATTACACCTCAGATATTGCAACCGCATTTTCTTCAGTAACACATATCTGCCGAGACGTTAACTACGGTTGATTAATTCGCAATATACATGCTAATGGAGCATCATTCTTTTTCATTTGTATTTATTTACACATCGCACGAGGGCTTTATTACGGATCATACTTATATAAAGAAACTTGAAACGTTGGAGTTGTACTATTACTTCTTGTAATAGCCACTGCATTCGTAGGATATGTGTTACCTTGAGGACAAATATCCTTCTGAGGAGCCACAGTTATTACCAACCTAATATCTGCCGTACCATATATCGGCAATGATTTAGTCCAATGAGTATGAGGAGGGTTTTCCGTAGATAATGCTACCTTAACCCGATTTTTCGCATTCCACTTTTTACTCCCATTTATTGTAGCAGCCGCATCAATAGTTCACTTACTATTCCTCCATGAAACAGGCTCAAATAACCCTGCAGGTATTAACTCCGATGCAGATAAAATCTCCTTCCACCCTTATTTCTCATATAAAGACTTACTAGGATTTGCCGCCCTCCTTATTGCCCTTACATCGATTGCCTTATTTACCCCAAACATCTTAGGGGATCCTGACAATTTCACACCAGCCAACCCACTAGTAACTCCGCCTCATATTAAACCCGAATGATATTTCCTATTCGCCTATGCTATCCTTCGATCAATTCCAAACAAACTAGGAGGTGTACTAGCCTTATTATTCTCAATTTTAGTATTAATACTAGTTCCAATTCTTCATACATCCAAACAACGAGGACTCACCTTCCGACCCTTTGGCCAACTTATATTCTGAGCATTAGTTGCAGATATAATCATCTTAACATGGATTGGGGGAATGCCTGTAGAACCCCCCTACATTCTAATCGGCCAACTAGCGTCTGTTATCTACTTCCTTATCTTTTTAGCAGCTTTACCTTTATCAGGTTGAGCAGAAAATAAAGTTCTTAAATGAAATTGCATTTGTAGCTCAGTATTAGAGCGCCGGTTTTGTAAACCGGAGGCCGGAGGTTAAAACCCTCCCCACTGCTCAGAAAAAGGAGAATCGAACTCCCACCGCCGGCTCCCAAAGCTGGTATTCTAAAATTAAAATATTTTCTGGTACATATATGAAATATTTATATATATATATATAGTGCATAATATTAATTTTCTAGAACATTTTATGTATTAACACCATTAATTTATGTTAACCATAAAATAATTACATAAAACTAAGGTAGACATAAACCACTAAAATTAGAAGTACACTAACATCTTAAGTACTGAGAGATTTATATACCTAACACAAACCTCATAAGTAATGATATACCAGGACTCCAAATACCATTAAATAAACCATTCTATGCAGTAAGAGCCCACCAACCAGTCTATTTCTTAAGGATAACGGTTCTTGATGGTCAGGAGCCCTTATTGTAGGGTTGCTACCTAAAAGGTGAATTATTCCTGGCATCTCCTCCTATTTCAGGTCCATACATTTATTAATCCGCACACTTTCATCGACGCTTACATTGACTAATGGTGTTAAACCTTCGACTCGTTACCCCCCAAGCCGAGCGTTCTCTCCACAGGGGCAGCTGGTATCTTTTTTTTTTCTCCTTTCGTGAACATTTCAGAGTGCACACGGCCCTATGATAGAAGGTGGAACATTCGTTCCTTATATAAATAATAATAATGTAATGTTAGAAATACATTACTCAAGAACCACATTAATCTCTTTCTAGAGCATAATAGATACTATATCCCTTATAAGTCGCCCCTTCTTCTGTTTTTAATAAAAAAACCCCCCAACCCCCTTAAAGCCCTAAGGTAACTAACAATCTTACAAAACTCATTAAAACAACAAAACCCCGACATTACACATTAACCTTTAATTCGTACAAACTGATGTGTATATTTAGTATTTATATGTTACCAATTTTTAAAAAATATTATGTATCAACACCCATTTATTACAATTAGCCAAGATAAAATAATAGAAG